AATAATTTTTTTTAACTGAACTCCCCTACATAGTGTACCCCCCCTTTCCCCCCCAGGGAGGGTATGCTATGTATAACCGTGCATATCTTTGTGTTCCCCATACATTATGGTAACAGTACTATATATTATATACCGTACTAGGCCCATTATATGTAAACGGACATTACACTATCAACCCCATCTCTCCTTACGTGCATATTAACCATTCTCTAAGACTATTCTTGTTACCTCACCAACACTGCTTACAAAGCCCACAAGACACCATAACTATTAATGGTTACAGGACATAATACCTAATATTATATCACTCCCACATTTGGTTATGCTCGACGTACCAGATGGATTTATTGATCGGACACCTCACGAGAGATCAGCAACCCCTGCCCGTAATGTACTCCATGACTAGCTTCAGGCCCATTCTTTCCCCCTACACCCCTCGCCCTACTTGCTCTTTTGCGCCTCTGGTTCCTCGGTCAGGAACATCCCATGCATAACTCCTGAACTCCTCACTTTTCACGAAGTCATCTGTGCATTATTTTCCCCTCTTTAGTCCGTGATCGCGGCATCTTCTTTCTTCATTGCTGTTGGTTCCTCTTTTATCTGGGGCTTCTTCACAGGTTGCCCTTCACAGTGCGGTGCGGAGTACTACTCAAGTGAAGCCTGGACTACTCCTGCGTTGCGTCCTATCCTAGTCCTCAAGTGTCCCTCAATGAGACGGTTTGCGTGTATGGGGAATCATCTTGACACTGATGCACTTTGGATCGCATTTGGTTATGGCTCTTCCACTTCCTCCGGCAGCATGGTGCTATTTAGTGAATGCTTGTCGGACATATTTTTGCAAATTTTCACTTCCTCAATTTTTTCCACAAAACCAGGAAGTTTCCCACATTTTTTTTTTGAATTTTTTTAAATTTTTTTACAAACATTTTTAAAAAAAATAAATTAAACTAAATTAAACTAAAATTTCCGCACAAAACCCCACAAATCATAAAACATTTTGTACGCTGTATATATATGTTAATGTATAAACTACTTTTATTAGAGAAACTCCACTACCAAATTCAACTATCAAAAACACACGCTGGACAAAACCTTACAAACAACTACTATTTATATCGATGATTAATAAATCCATTCCTCTCTACCAACAAGCCCCCATAGCTTAACCCAAAGCATGGCACTGAAGATGCCAAGACGGTACCTGCAATACCTGTGGGCAAAAGACTTAGTCCTAACCTTGCTATTGGTTTTTGCTAGACATATACATGCAAGTATCCGCACCCCAGTGAAAATGCCCCACATCCTTTACCCCAAGCAAGAGGAGCAGGTATCAGGCACACTAATGTAGCCCAAGACGCCTTGCCTAAGCCACACCCCCACGGGTATTCAGCAGTAGTTAACCTTAAGCAATAAGTGTAAACTTGACTTAGCCATAGCAATCCCTCGGGTTGGTAAATCTTGTGCCAGCCACCGCGGTCATACAAGAAACCCTAGTCAATAGCCCCCGGCGTAAAGAGTGGTCATATGCTATCTACAACCCTAAGATCGAAATGCAACTAAGCTGTCATAAGCCCAAGACTCACTTAAGCTCAACTTTAACCCATCTTAGTCCAATGATTAATTTAACCCCACGAAAGCCAGGGCACAAACTGGGATTAGATACCCCACTATGCCTGGCCCTAAATCTAGACACCCGCACACCCGAGTGTCCGCCTGAGAACTACGAGCACAAACGCTTAAAACTCTAAGGACTTGGCGGTGCCCTAAACCCACCTAGAGGAGCCTGTTCTGTAACCGATAATCCACGATTCACCCAACCACCCCTTGCCAGTACAGCCTACATACCGCCGTCGTCAGCCCACCTGAAATGAAAGACCAACAGTGGGCTCAATAGCCCCCGCTAATAAGACAGGTCAAGGTATAGCCTATGGGGTGGGAGAAATGGGCTACATTTTCTACCATAGAATAGACGAAAAAGGACGTGAAATTCGTCCTTGGAAGGAGGATTTAGCAGTAAAATGGGACCATAACCCTAAGCCCACTTTAAGCTGGCCCTGGGGCACGTACATACCGCCCGTCACCCTCTTCACAGGCCACCAGTATTGATAAATAATACCTCACCCCCCAGCCAAAGACGAGGTAAGTCGTAACAAGGTAAGCGTACCGGAAGGTGCGCTTAGACCACCGAGACGTAGCTATAAACCCCCAAAGCATTCAGCTTACACCTGAAAGATACTCTTGCAAACAGGGTCGTCTTGACTGCCTTCCCTCTAGCCCAGCCACCCATTTGACCACCATCAAGAACTTACTAGCCACAACTAACCAAAACATTTCAACTCCCACTTAGTATAGGCGATAGAAAAGATCTACGGCGCAATAGAGGCTAACCGTACCGTAAGGGAAAGCTGAAATAACAGTGAAAATATAAGCAAAAAACAGTAAAGATTAACCCTTGTACCTTTTGCATCATGATTTAGCAAGAACAATCAAGCAAAGTGAACTAAAGTTTGCCCCCCCGAAACCCAAGCGAGCTACCTACAAGCAGCTAAATTGAGCGAACCCGTCTCTGTTGCAAAAGAGTGGGATGACTTGTCGGTAGAGGTGAAAAGCCAACCGAGCTGGGTGATAGCTGGTTACCTGCTAAACGAATCTAAGTTCTCCCTTAACTTGTTCCCTAAGGACATCCATACAACCATGTAAGCGTCAGAGTTAAGAGCTATTCGACGGAGGTACAGCCCCCTCGAAAAAGAATACAACCTCCCCCAGCGGATAAATCTCTCCCCACCCCACCGTAGGCTTTAAAGCAGCCATCGACAAAAGAGTGCGTCAAAGCTCGCCTATTAAAAATTCAAGAATCCCCTTGACTCCCTCACCTCAAGCAGGTCAATCTATACAAATAGAAGAATCAATGCTAAAATAAGTAACTCGGAAGCTTCCCCGTACAGCGCAAACTTACATTGACATATTATTAACAGACCTGGCTTATACCCCAATTAAAACAAGAACGCGTATTTAATCTTACCTGTTACACCGACTCAGGAGCGCTAACACAAGAGATTAAAATCTGCAAAAGGAACTCGGCAAACCAAAGACCCGACTGTTTACCAAAAACATAGCCTCCGGCAAACAAGCAAGTATCGGAGGTGATGCCTGCCCAGTGACCCACAAAGTTTAACGGCCGCGGTATCCTAACCGTGCAAAGGTAGCGCAATCAATTGTCCCATAAATCGAGACTTGTATGAATGGCTAAACGAGGTCTTTACTGTCTCTTGCAGATAATCAGTGAAATTAGTATTCCCGTGCAAAAACGAGAATGTGATCATAAGACGAGAAGACCCTGTGGAACTTAAAAATAACGGCCACCCCCCCCCCCCACCAACACACCCATCGGGTTCACCCGTGTAACACTTGGCCGACATTTTTCGGTTGGGGCGACCTTGGAGAAAAACGAATCCTCCAAACCAATAGACCACCACTCTTCACCAAGACCAACCCATCAAAGTGCTAATAGTAACCTAGACCCAATATAATTGATCAATGGACCAAGCTACCCCAGGGATAACAGCGCAATCCCCTCCAAGAGCCCATATCGACAAGGGGGTTTACGACCTCGATGTTGGATCAGGACAACCTAATGGTGCAGCCGCTATTAAGGGTTCGTTTGTTCAACGATTAATAGTCCTACGTGATCTGAGTTCAGACCGGAGCAATCCAGGTCGGTTTCTATCTATGAATTGACTCCTCCTAGTACGAAAGGACCGGAGTAGTGGGGTCAATACTCCCAGCACACCCCAGCCTTATAAGCAATGAACTCAACTTAATTGCCAAAAAGCCTCCTCACACCCCCTCTCCTAGAAAAGGATACAGCTAGCGTGGCAGAGCTTGGCAAATGCAAAAGGCTTAAGCCCTTTACCCAGAGGTTCAAATCCTCTCCCTAGCTTTACCCCATCATGACCCTACCCAACCCAATAAATCTCCTAACCATAACCTTATCCTACATCCTCCCCATCCTAATTGCCGTGGCCTTCCTAACACTTGTAGAACGAAAAATCCTTAGCTACATACAGGCCCGAAAGGGCCCAAATATCGTGGGCCCTTTTGGTCTACTCCAGCCTGTTGCAGACGGAGTTAAACTATTTATTAAAGAACCGATTCGCCCATCTACTTCCTCCCCCTTCCTCTTCACCATAACTCCTATCCTAGCCCTACTTTTAGCACTCACTATTTGAACCCCCCTTCCTCTACCCTTCCCTCTCACAGATTTAAACCTAGGACTACTATTTCTCCTAGCAATATCAAGCTTAACCGTCTACTCATTACTCTGATCTGGCTGAGCCTCAAATTCCAAGTACGCCCTAATCGGAGCCCTCCGGGCTGTAGCCCAAACAATCTCATATGAAGTCACCCTGGCTATCATCCTCCTATCCATTATCATACTAAGTGGAAGCTACACCCTAAGCACTCTAGCCACCACTCAAGAACCCATCTACCTTATCTTCCCCTCATGGCCCCTAGCAATAATATGATTCATCTCTACCCTCGCTGAAACTAACCGCGCCCCCTTTGACCTCACAGAGGGGGAATCTGAACTTGTCTCAGGCTTTAACGTCGAATACGCTGCTGGACCATTTGCCCTCTTCTTCCTGGCTGAATATGCCAACATTATACTTATAAACACCCTGACAACAATCCTATTCCTCAATCCAAGCTTCCTAAACCTCCCCTCCGAACTATTCTCCATCACATTAGCCATCAAGGTTCTCCTACTTTCATCCACATTTCTATGAATTCGAGCCTCATACCCACGATTCCGCTACGATCAGCTAATACACCTCCTATGGAAAAACTTCTTACCCCTAACCCTAGCCCTATGCCTCTGACACACCAGCATACCAATTAGCTACGCTGGCCTCCCCCCAATCTAAGGCAGCGTGCCTGAATACCAAAGGGTCACTATGATAAAGTGAACATAGAGGTGTAACAACCCTCTCGCTTCCTTCTAACTTAGAAAAGTAGGAATCGAACCTACACAGAAGAGATCAAAACTCTCCATACTCCCTCTATATTATTTTCTAGTAAGGTCAGCTAATTAAGCTATCGGGCCCATACCCCGAAAATGATGGTCTAACCCCTTCCCCTACTAATGAACCCACATGCAAAGCTAATCTTCACCATAAGCCTAGCAGCAGGAACTAGCATCACTATCTCCAGCAACCACTGAATTCTAGCCTGAACAGGCTTAGAGATTAATACCCTAGCCATTATCCCCCTTATCTCCAAATCCCACCACCCCCGAGCGATTGAAGCAACCATCAAATACTTCCTTACCCAATCAACTGCATCCGCCCTGATTTTATTCTCGAGCCTAACTAACGCCTGATCTACGGGCCAATGGGACATCACGCAGCTCAACCACCCCACATCATGCCTAATCTTAACAACAGCAATCGCAATCAAATTAGGACTAGTCCCATTCCACTTCTGGTTCCCAGAAGTTCTTCAAGGCTCCCAAATAACAACCGCCCTGCTACTCTCAACTCTTATAAAACTCCCCCCAATCTCCCTTCTCTTCTTAACATCACAATCCCTAAACCCCACCCTCCTCACCTTCCTAGCAATCTCCTCAACACTCATCGGAGGATGAATAGGCCTTAACCAAACACAAACACGGAAAATCCTAGCCTTTTCATCCATCTCTCACTTGGGTTGAATAACTGCCGTCATCGTCTACAATCCCCATCTCACCCTACTTACCTTCGCCCTCTACGTAATAATAACAACCGCCCTATTCCTGGCATTAACTCACACTAAAGTTCTTAAACTATCAACAATACTCATCTCTTGAACAAAAATACCTATACTTAATGCCACTATAATACTAACACTTCTCTCCCTAGCAGGCCTTCCACCACTAACAGGCTTCGTGCCAAAATGACTTATTATCCGAGAACTTATTGAACAAGAAATAACTCCCACAGCTACAATCATCTCCCTATTGTCACTCCTAGGTTTATTCTTCTACCTCCGTCTCGCATACCATTCAACTATCACGCTTCCCCCCAACTCATCTAACCACATAAAACTCTGACGCTCCAATAAAACATCAAACACCCCCACAGCCATTCTATCCGCCCTGTCAACCTCCCTACTGCCTATATCGCCTCTAATCGCCACTATCTTCTAGAAACTTAGGATTAAATCGCCGCCTAAACCAAAGGCCTTCAAAGCCTTAAATAAGAGTTAAACCCTCTTAGTTTCTGATCTCCCCCTAAGGCCAACAGGACACTATCCTGTATCTTCTGGATGCAAACCAGACACTTTAATTAAGCTAAGGCCTCCACCTAGGCAGATGGGCCTCGATCCCATACAATTCTAGTTAACAGCTAGATGCCACAACCTATTGGCTTCTGCCTATAAGACCCCGGCATATCTTAATATGCATCAATGAGCTTGCAACTCACTATGAACTTCACTACAGGGCCGATAAGAAGAGGAATTAAACCTCTATAAAAAGGACTACAGCCTAACGCTTTAACATTCAGCCATCTTACCTGTGACTTTCATCAACCGGTGATTATTCTCAACCAACCACAAAGACATCGGCACTCTTTACCTAATTTTCGGCACATGAGCAGGTATGGCCGGCACAGCACTCAGCCTGCTAATTCGTGCGGAACTAGGACAACCTGGCACACTTCTAGGAGACGACCAAATTTATAATGTAATTGTTACAGCCCATGCCTTCGTTATAATCTTCTTTATGGTCATGCCTATCATGATTGGAGGCTTCGGAAATTGACTAGTCCCACTTATAATCGGTGCCCCTGATATAGCATTTCCTCGCATAAATAACATAAGCTTCTGACTCCTCCCACCATCCTTTCTCCTCCTACTAGCATCATCTACTGTAGAAGCTGGGGCTGGTACCGGATGGACCGTCTACCCTCCCCTAGCCGGCAACCTTGCCCACGCCGGAGCATCAGTAGATCTGGCCATCTTCTCCCTTCACCTGGCAGGTGTATCATCCATCCTAGGAGCTATTAATTTCATTACCACTATCATCAATATAAAACCCCCCGCACTAACACAATACCAAACACCTTTATTCGTATGATCAGTCCTCATCACTGCCATTCTCCTTCTACTCTCCCTACCTGTCCTCGCCGCCGGGATCACAATACTACTCACCGACCGAAACCTCAACACCACATTTTTCGACCCAGCAGGAGGAGGAGACCCAATCCTGTATCAACACCTATTCTGATTCTTCGGTCATCCCGAAGTCTACATTCTTATTCTCCCAGGCTTCGGAATAATCTCCCACGTAGTAGCCTACTACGCAGGGAAAAAAGAACCATTTGGCTACATGGGAATGGTATGAGCTATACTATCAATCGGATTCCTGGGCTTCATTGTATGGGCCCACCACATATTCACAGTCGGAATAGACGTGGACACCCGAGCCTACTTTACATCCGCCACTATAATCATTGCTATCCCAACCGGTATCAAAGTCTTCAGCTGACTAGCCACCCTGCACGGAGGAACAATCAAATGAGATCCCCCCATACTGTGAGCTCTAGGATTTATTTTCCTGTTTACCATTGGCGGCCTGACAGGAATCGTTCTCGCCAACTCATCACTGGACATCGCCCTCCACGACACTTACTATGTAGTTGCCCACTTCCACTATGTCCTATCAATAGGAGCAGTCTTCGCCATCCTAGCTGGATTCACCCACTGATTCCCACTTTTTACAGGTTTCACCCTCCACCCCACATGAACCAAAGCCCACTTCGGAGTGATATTCACAGGGGTTAACCTAACTTTTTTCCCCCAGCACTTCCTAGGCCTAGCTGGTATGCCTCGACGTTACTCGGACTACCCAGATGCCTACACACTATGAAACACACTATCCTCAATTGGCTCTCTCATCTCAATAACAGCCGTAATCATGCTTATATTCATCGTCTGAGAGGCCTTCTCGGCAAAACGTAAAGTTCTTCAACCCGAATTAACTTCCACCAATATCGAATGAATCCATGGCTGCCCTCCTCCATACCACACCTTTGAGGAGCCAGCCTTTGTCCAAGTACAAGAAAGGAAGGAATTGAACCCTCACCTGCTGGTTTCAAGCCAACCGCATCAAACCATTTAATGCTTCTTTCTTATGAAGTGTTAGTAAACCAATTACATAGACTTGTCAAGACTAAATCACAGGTGCAAACCCTGTACACCTCACATGGCAAACCACTCCCAACTAGGATTTCAAGATGCCTCATCTCCCATCATAGAAGAACTTGTCGAATTCCATGACCACGCCCTAATAGTAGCGCTAGCAATCTGCAGCTTAGTACTTTACCTCCTCACCCTGATGCTCATGAGTAAATTATCATCAAACACCGTAGACGCCCAAGAAGTCGAACTAATCTGAACTATTTTACCCGCCATCGTTTTAGTCCTGCTCGCCCTCCCCTCCCTGCAAATCCTTTATATAATAGATGAAATTGACGAGCCCGACCTCACCTTAAAAGCCATTGGCCACCAATGATACTGATCCTACGAATACACAGACTTCAAAGACCTCTCATTCGACTCCTATATGACCCCCACAACAGACCTCCCTGGGGGTCATTTCCGCCTATTAGAAGTTGACCATCGCATTGTAGTCCCAATAGAATCCCCCATTCGAATAATCATTACCGCTGACGATGTTCTTCACTCATGGGCTGTACCAACCTTAGGAGTAAAAACAGACGCAATCCCAGGCCGATTAAACCAAACCTCCTTTATCACCACCCGACCAGGAGTATTCTACGGACAATGCTCAGAAATCTGCGGAGCTAACCATAGCTTTATACCCATTGTAGTAGAATCCACACCTCTTAAGCACTTCGAAACCTGATCCTCCCTCCTATCATCTTAACCATTAAGAAGCTATGAATCAGCATTAGCCTTTTAAGCTAGAGACAGAGGAACCTCCCCTCCTTAATGACATGCCCCAATTAAACCCAAATCCCTGATTCACTATTATACTTCTAACCTGATTCACCTTTTCACTCCTCATTCAACCCAAATTACTCTCCTTCATTCCCACAAATCACCCCATCAATAAGACCATAACCACAAAACCTACCCCCTGAACCTGACCATGAACTTAAGCTTCTTCGACCAATTCTCAACCCCTTACCTCTTAGGAATTCCACTAATACTTCCATCCCTTATCCTCCCTGCCCTCTTACTCCCATCACCCGGACATCGCTGAATTAACAACCGCCTCTCCACCCTCCAACTCTGATTTGTCCACCTCCTCACAAAACAATTAATAACCCCCCTAAATAAAGCAGGCCATAAATGGGCCCTCCTATTGATCTCCCTCATCCTCCTACTTCTCTCCATTAATCTTCTTGGACTCCTTCCATACACTTTCACCCCCACCACCCAATTATCAATAAACATAGCCCTGGCCCTCCCTCTATGACTTGCCACCCTATTAATTGGCCTACGAAACCAACCCTCCACATCCCTAGGCCATCTCCTTCCTGAAGGAACACCCACACCTCTCATCCCAGCCCTAATCATAATCGAAACAACTAGCCTCCTTATCCGACCCTTGGCCCTAGGAATCCGTCTAACAGCCAACCTTACAGCCGGCCACCTGCTCATTCAACTCATCTCCACAGCCACAGTTACCCTACTCCCAACAATACCATCAATCTCCGCTCTAACAGCACTTATCCTATTCCTACTAACCATTTTAGAAGTAGCAGTAGCCATAATCCAAGCCTACGTTTTTGTCCTCCTTCTAAGCCTTTACTTACAAGAAAATATCTAATGGCACACCAAGCACACTCCTACCATATAGTTGACCCAAGCCCATGGCCAATCTTCGGCGCAGCTGCAGCACTACTAACCACTTCTGGCCTAATCATGTGATTCCACTATAACTCATCAACCCTACTCACAATAGGCCTCCTATCCATACTCCTAGTTATACTCCAATGGTGACGGGACATTGTCCGAGAAAGTACCTTTCAAGGTCACCACACCCCCACCGTCCAAAAGGGCTTACGATACGGCATAATCCTTTTCATTACATCAGAGGCCTTCTTTTTTCTAGGGTTCTTCTGAGCTTTCTTCCACTCTAGCTTAGCACCCACCCCAGAACTAGGTGGACACTGACCGCCAACAGGAATCAAACCACTAAGCCCCCTCGAAGTCCCACTCCTAAATACAGCCATTCTCCTAGCCTCAGGTGTCACCGTAACATGAGCTCACCACAGCATTACAGAGGGAAACCGAAAACAAGCCATCCATGCCCTAACTCTCACTATTATTTTAGGATTCTACTTCACCATCCTACAAGCAATAGAATACCACGAAGCTTCATTCTCTATCGCTGACAGCGTCTATGGCTCCACCTTCTTCGTCGCCACAGGATTTCACGGACTACATGTAATCATCGGATCATCCTTCTTAACAATCTGCCTCCTACGACTCATTAAATTCCACTTTACATCAAGCCACCACTTCGGATTCGAAGCAGCAGCCTGATACTGGCACTTCGTAGACATTATCTGACTTTTCCTATATATATCAATCTACTGATGAGGATCCTGCTCTTCTAGTATATCCATTACAATAGACTTCCAATCTTTAAAATCTGGTAGGACCCCAGAGAAGAGCAATGAATACACTTACATTCATATTATCCCTGTCCTTTACCTTAAGCACCACATTAACTGCTTTAAACTTCTGACTCGCCCAAATAGCTCCCGACACAGAAAAACTATCTCCCTATGAATGTGGGTTCGACCCCCTCGGATCAGCTCGACTTCCATTTTCAATCCGATTCTTCCTCAGTAGCCATCTTATTCCTCCTATTTGACCTTGAAATCGCCCTACTTCTCCCCCTCCCCTGAGCGATCCAACTTCAATCACCCATTGCAACCCTCACCTGAGCCACCACCATCATCACACTCCTCACATTAGGCCTCATCTACGAATGAACCCAAGGGGGCTTAGAATGAGCAGAATAGTAATAGAGTAGAAAGTTAGTCTAATCAAGACAGCTGGTTTCGACCCAGCAGATTATAGATTCCCCCTATAACTTTCTCATGTCACCCCTCCACTTTAGTTTCTACTCTGCATTCACACTCAGCTGCCTAGGACTAGCATTCCACCGAACCCACCTCATCTCCGCCCTACTATGCTTAGAAAGCATAATACTGTCCATATTCATCCCCCTCTCAATCTGACCTATCGAAAACCAAACCCCATCATTCTCCCTTATTCCCATCCTAATGCTAACCTTCTCAGCATGCGAAGCTAGCGCCGGCTTAGCAATACTAGTAGCCTCAACTCGAACACACGGCTCCGACCACCTACACAACCTAAACCTCCTACAATGTTAAAAATTATTCTACCCACAATCATACTCCTCCCAACAACCCTCCTATCCCCAGCAAAATTCATATGGACTAATGCCACAACGCACAGCCTCCTAATCGCCACAATCAGCCTACACTGATTAGCTCCATCCTACTACCCCCTAAAAAACCTAACCCCTTGAACAAGCACTGATCAAATTTCTACCCCCCTACTAGTCCTTTCCTGCTGATTCCTCCCGCTTATAATCATTGCCAGTCAAGGTCACCTGCAACATGAACCCCACACACGAAAACAAATATTCATCTCAACCCTCATTATCATTCAACCATTTATCATTCTAGCCTTCTCAGCAACAGAACTCATACTATTCTACATTTCATTCGAAGCAACCTTAATCCCAACTCTAATCCTTATCACACGCTGAGGAAACCAACCAGAACGACTCAACGCAGGTATTTACCTCCTCTTCTACACCCTAATCAGCTCGCTACCCCTACTAATCTCCATCCTCTACCTATACTCAAAAACAGGAACACTCCACTTACCCGCCCTCAAACTCGCCCACCCAAACCCCCCAACACCATGAACAAACCTACTACTCAATCTCGCCCTCCTTATAGCGTTCATAGTCAAAGCCCCACTATATGGCCTACACCTCTGACTACCTAAAGCCCACGTAGAAGCACCCATTGCAGGCTCTATATTGCTCGCCGCCTTACTACTCAAGCTAGGAGGGTACGGTATCATACGCGTAACCTTACTAATAGAACCCTCATCCAATAACCTGCACTACCCTTTCCTCACCCTTGCCCTATGAGGCGCCCTAATAACCAGCTCCATTTGTCTACGCCAAACCGACTTAAAATCCCTCATCGCCTACTCATCCGTAAGCCACATAGGTTTTGTAATCGCCGCAAGCATAATCCAAACCCAATGATCATTCTCAGGGGCAATAATCCTCATAATCTCCCACGGACTCACATCATCCCTCCTATTCTGCCTAGCAAACACAAATTACGAACGAACTCACAGCCGCATTCTTATCCTTACACGAGGCCTACAACCCTTGCTACCACTAATATCCACATGATGGCTCCTAGCCAACTTAACCAACATAGCCCTACCCCCAACAACCAACCTAATAGCAGAACTAACAATCATGATCTCCCTCTTTAACTGATCCCCTCTCACAATTATCCTAACTGGGGCCGCAACACTCCTGACCGCCTCCTACACCTTATATATACTTCTATCCACCCAACGGGGAATCCTACCGACTCACATCACAACATCCTCAAACTCAAATACACGAGAACATCTCCTCATAACCCTCCACATCATTCCCATGCTAGCTCTCATTCTCAAACCAGAACTAATCTCAACAGCCCCTCTATGCAAACATAGTTTAATCCAAACATTAGATTGTGATTCTAAAAATAGGAGTTTAAACCTCCTTGTTCGCCGAGGGGGTGACCTAAACCAGCAAGAACTGCTAATTCCTGCATCCGAGCTTTAAACCTCGGCCCCCTTAACTTTTAAAGGATAAGAGTAATCCAATGGTCTTAGGAACCACCCATCTTGGTGCAACTCCAAGTAAAAGTAATGGAAATACCTCTTCTATTAAATACCCTTACAGCACTAACCCTATCTATCCTCCTCTCCCCAATTATCTTACCCTCCCTAACAAACCTCAAAAACACACCACAATTAATTACTAAAACCATTAAAACAGCCCTCCTAATAAGCCTCCTCCCAGCAACCATCTTCTTTCACTCAGAAATACAAAGCATTACCACTCACTGAGAATGGCAATTTATCCAAAACTTCAAAATCCCAATTTCACTAAAAATAGACATATACTCTATAGCATTCCTCCCCATTGCACTATTCGTAACCTGATCCATCCTGGAATTCGCAACATGATATATAACTTCTGAGCCGCACATTACAAAGTTCTTCACCTTCCTCCTCATCTTCCTCATTGCTATACTAACTCTCACCATTGCAAACAACATGTTTCTCCTATTTGTCGGATGGGAGGGAGTAGGAATCATATCATTCCTCCTCATTGGCTGATGACACGGACGAGCTGAAGCTAACACTGCCGCACTCCAAGCCGTAATCTACAACCGAATTGGAGACATCGGCCTAATTCTAAGCATAGCATGACTGGCCTCAACACTAAACACCTGAGAAATCCAACAAACCATTCAACCCGACCAAACACCCATCCTCCCCCTCCTCGGACTAATCCTAGCTGCCACAGGAAAATCAGCCCAATTCGGCCTACACCCATGACTTCCAGCAGCAATAGAAGGCCCAACCCCAGTCTCCGCCCTACTCCACTCTAGCACTATAGTCGTAGCCGGAATTTTCCTACTCATCCGAACCCATCCCCTTCTAACCTCAAACAAAATAGCCCTAACTACATGCCTGTGCCTAGGCGCTCTATCAACACTATTCGCTGCCATCTGCGCCCTCACCCAAAACGACATTAAAAAAATCATCGCTTTTTCCACCTCAAGTCAACTTGGTCTCATAATAGTTACAATCGGTCTAGATGCCCCTCAACTAGCCTTCCTACACATTTCCACCCACGCATTCTTCAAAGCCATACTATTCCTATGCTCTGGTCTAATCATCCATAGCCTCAACGGAGAACAAGATATTCGTAAAATAGGGTGCCTACAAAAAACCCTCCCAATAACTACTTCCTGCCTAACCATTGGCAACCTTGCTCTAATAGGAACCCCCTTCCTAGCAGGCTTCTACTCAAAAGACTTAATCATCGAAAACCTAAACACCTCATACATCAACGCTTGAGCACTTCTTCTCACACTTCTAGCCACATCCTTCACCGCAACCTATAGCCTCCGTATAACCCTCCTAGTCCAAACAGGATACAACCGCATACCCCCAATCACCCCTATCAATGAAAACACACCCTCAGCTATCCTCCCAATTATCCGATTAGCCTTCGGTAGTATTGTAGCAGGCTTATTAATCTCTTCCCTCATCCTTCCCACAAAAACACCCCCAATAACCATACCCGCCGTCACAAAAACTGCAGCCATCATCGTCTCAGCACTTGGAATCACTCTTGCCCTAGAACTCTCAAGTATAACACACATCCTTACCCTTCCCAAACAAAACCCCCTAACAAATTTCTCCTCCTCACTAGGCTACTTCAATCCCCTCATACACCGAATCAACCCTTCAATCTCTCTTCACACCGGACAAAAAATTGCCTCCCACCTGATCGACATAACATGATATAAAAAAATAGGACCCGAAGGCCTCGCCAACCTCCACCTCGTCATAACCAAAGCCTCAACTACACTCCACACAGGCCTAATCAAGTCCTACCTAGGATCCTTCGCCCTTACAATCCTCACAATACTTCTACTCACCCAAAAATAAACTAATGGCACCCAATATACGAAAATCCCACCCCTTACTCAAACTAATCAACAACTCCCTAATCGACCTCCCCGCCCCATCAAACATCTCTGCCTGATGAAACTTCGGCTCCCTCCTAGCAATATGCCTAATCACCCAAATCCTCACAGGCCTACTGCTAGCCATACATTACACCGCAGATACCTCCCTTGCCTTCTCCTCCGTAGCCCACACATGCCGAAACGTACAATATGGATGACTTATCCGTAACCTTCACGCAAACGGCGCCTCATTCTTCTTCATCTGCATCTTCCTCCACATCGGACGTGGCCTCTACTATGGCTCATACCTCTACAAAGAGACTTGAAATACAGGAGTAATCCTCCTCCTTACACTCATAGCAACTGCTTTCGTAGGATATGTCCTCCCATGAGGACAGATATCATTCTGAGGAGCCACCGTCATCACAAATCTATTCTCAGCAATTCCCTACATTGGCCAAACCCTTGTAGAATGAGCCTGAGGGGGATTCTCAGTTGACAACCCGACCCTCACCCGATTCTTCGCCCTACACTTCCTCCTCCCCTTCCTAATCACAGGTATCACTATTATCCACCTCATATTCTTGCACGAATCAGGCTCAAACAACCCCTTAGGGATCTCATCAAATTCAGATAAAATCCCATTCCACCCCTACTACTCCCTAAAAGACATTCTAGGCCTAGTACTCCTTCTCACCCCCTTCCTTTCACTAGCCCTATTTTCACCCAACCTCCTAGGCGACCCAGAAAACTTTACACCAGCAAACCCTCTAGTAACTCCCCCCCACATCAAACCAGAATGGTACTTCCTGTTCGCCTACGCCATCTTACGCTCCATCCCAAACAAACTCGGAGGTGTACTAGCACTAGCAGCATCAGTACTTATCCTCCTTCTCATCCCTTTCCTTCACAAATCTAAACAACGAACTATAACCTTCCGCCCACTATCCCAAATCTTATTTTGACTCCTCGTAGCTAACCTCCTCATCCTAACCTGAGTTGGAAGCCAACCAGTTGAGCACCCATTCATCATCATCGGTCAAATAGCATCCCTCTCCTACTTCACCATCCTTCTATTCCTCTTCCCCACAATCAGTACACTAGAAAATAAAATTCTTGACCACTAGATACTCTAATAGTTTATGAAAAACATTGGTCTTGTAAACCAAAAACTGAAGATTGCACCCTTCTTAGAGTAACTCAGAAAAAAAGGATTCAAACCTTCCTCTCCAGCTCCCAAAGCTGATGTTTTCAAATAAACTACTTTCTGAGATCCCTAAACCGCCCGAATTGCTCCCCGAGATAATCCGCGTACAAGCTCTAACACAACAAACAACGCCAACAGCAAACCCCATCCCCCCACCAAAAACAACCCAACCCCGCACGAATAAAACATGGCCACCCCACTAAAATCTAATCGAACAAAAGACACCCCCCCACCATCAACAGTAATCACCCCGACCTTTCAAAAATCAGCAAACCCCCCTAAAATCGTCCCCACACAAACTACCAAAACAAAACCTAACCCATACCCAATCACCCGCCAATCTCCTCAAGCCTCAGGATAAGGATCCGCTGCTAAAGAGACAGAATAGACAAACACCACCAATATACCCCCCAAATAAACCAAAAACAGTGCCAGAGAAATAAAAGAAACCCCCAGATTCACTAACCACCCACACCCCACCACAGCCGCTAGCACCAGCCCTACTACCCCATAATACGGAGAAGGATTAGATGCTACAGCTAAAACACTCAACACAAAACTAACTCCAAGAAAAATCACAAAATAGGTCATATATTCCCGCTTGGATTAAACCCCAAGGACTGCGGCTTGAAAAGCCACTGTTGTTCTCAACTACAGGAAC